TACCTCTGTTTACTATTTAGGCAGAATACCGTCACCCATTGTTACTAAAAAATTCAAAGAAACCTCAGAAACGGAAGAAAGGGGGGAAGGCGAGGAAGAAACAGATGTAGAAATAGAAACAACTTTCGAAACGAAGGGGACTAAACAGGAACAAGAGGGATCCACCGAAGAAGATCCTTCTCTTTTTTCGGAAGAAAAGGAGGATCCGGACAAAATCGATGAAAGGGAAGAGATCCGAGTGAATGAAAAGGAAAAAACAAGGGATGAATTCAACTTTCAAGAGACATTCTATAAAGATAGCCAAGTTTATAAAACTTCTTATATGGATAGGAATAAAAATAAAGAGAATTCGAAGTTAGAAATATTTAAAGAAGATCCATTTTTTTTATGGTTTGAAAAACAAAAAAAATGAAATAAGAAATTAATTATTAAATAATAAATTAATTATTCCAACTATTAAATAGAATAAGACTATTAAATCGAATAAGAATTTCATTTTTTTTTTGTTGAAAAAAAAAAATAGAACTTATAAAAAATTCAAATTAAAAAAAAAAACAAAAAGGAATAAATTAATAAAAAAATTAATACAAACAATAAATACAATAAGAGATAAGAAGAGATACGACCGCCCCCTACATATTTGATACCTTCTCCGAAAAAGAAACTTGTAAGACCGAAACCATTCGTAATTCCATCAATTACTCGTCTATCCAAAAAATGAATTAGTTCAGCTAGTCCTCTTATACCCTGAGTTAAGGATATTGTATAAAAAGCATCTATGTAACCACGATTATATGACCAATCATATATCCCATTTCTTATTCTGTCCCCTAAAATTCTATTAGGACCTCTTTTAGAAAACGAATTTAGTAAGTTCAAATTTTGTAAAGATGAATAAATAGGCTTATATAAAAAAGACGCTATAAATATTCCGAAAAAAGCTATACTGACAGAAAAACTTGCATTTGTCACAAATTCATACCAATCCACCGAATTATTTGAATTCGGATGTAAAAGGTTTATAGACGGATTTAACAATTTAGATAAAATATCCAAATGAATTTCTTCTTGATTAAAAGCAAAGGGAATTCCTACGACCCCAACAAACAAAGTAAATAGCATTAATATAACCATAGAAAATAACATGGTATTGTCCGATTCATGAGGATAAGAGAAAGTATTTTTAGTGACAAAATTAGTAATAGTAATAAAAGGGCGTATCCTGTTTTTTCCATTACCATCAATTTGATATGTCTTATTCGAAAAAAAAGAAGCCCTTTCATTATTATTCATTGTCAATAAACTTAATAAACAAAAATGATTTTTAATCGTTTTTGGCACTTCTTTTCCCCATAGAGATATTGAATAGCAGGAACTACTTTTTTGACCATTGTAATTTTGAAAATGAACATTGAAATGTCCCTCAAAAGTAAGTAAATAGATTCGAAACATATAAAATGCGGTTAATCCTGCTGTGGAACAAGCTATTATTGCGACAATAGGTGAATACAACCAACTATCATTAAGAATTTCATCTTTGGACCAAAAACAAGCAAGGGGGGGAATACCACAAAGAGAAAGTGTACCTACTAAAAAAGCAGTTTTTGTAATTGGTACATGCTTTTTTAAACCTCCCATAAGAACCATATTCTGACTTTTATCTGGAGAATATCCAACAATAGCTTCCATTGAATGAATAATTGATCCGGATCCTAAAAACAACAATGCTTTTGAATAAGCATGAGTAATCAAATGAAATAAAGCGGCTCGATAAGACCCCATACCTAGAGCTAACATCATATAACCCAATTGAGACATTGTAGAATAAGCTAAACCTCTTTTAATATCTTTTTGAGCAAGAGCTAAAGTAGCTCCTAATAATACTGTTATTATACCTATTAAAGATATGAAATTCATTATGTAAGGTATGATTATAAAAAGAGGAAGAAGTCGAGCTACAAGAAAAATGCCCGCTGCTACCATAGTAGCGGCATGTATAAGAGCCGAAATGGGAGTAGGGCCTTCCATGGCATCAGGTAACCATACATGAAGGGGGAATTGTGCCGATTTCGCAACTGCACCTGCAAATAAAAGAAAGGCACACAAAGTAAGAAATAAAAAAGGAACCTCATTATTATAAATCAAGTTATTCAATATTTGGAACAAATCCCGAAATTCAAAACTACCGGTTATCCAATAAAGACCTAAAATTCCTAATAATAAACCAAAATCGCCTACACGATTCGTTACAAACGCTTTTTGACAAGCAGTCGCCGCACTAGGTCGTGTGAACCAAAAACCTATTAATAGATAAGAACACATTCCAACTAATTCCCAAAAAATATAAATTTGTATCAAATTCGAACTAGTAACTAATCCCAACATGGAAGTATTGAAAAAACTCATATAAGCAAAAAATCTCAAATATCCTTGATCATGAGACATATAATTGTCACTATAAAAAAGAACCAAAATTCCGACAGTAGTAATTAATATTAACATAATAGAAGTAAGTGGATCTATTAAGTGACCGAACTCTAAAGAAAAATCATTATTAATGGTCCAAGACCATACATATTGATAGATAAAACTTCTATTTATTTGCTGAATAGATAGATAGACCGAAAGTATCATAACTATACTTAACAAGAAAATACTAGGAAAAGCCCACATACGGCGAAGATTTTTTGTTGCCGTTGGAAAAAGTAGAAGTCCCACTCCTATTAACATAGGAACTGGAAGTGGAATGAAGGGGATAATCCATGAATATTGATATGTATATTCCATAAAAAAACCTTTTTATTTTTAATTAATTCTTTATAATTCACCGGCTCTTATATCTTTTTATAGGTTCAATAAAAAATCAAGATATGGAATACTTAAATAGAATTTTCTATTCCTAATTATTCTGAATCTTTCTTCTTTAACCAATATTTCAAATATTCAAATCAAGAAGTTAGAATTGGTCAAATGATATGAATATGATCAAGTTACTATTTATATTTAAAATGAAATAAGACAATAATTCATTTTATTAATATTGAATATTAAGTAAAATTTTTATGAAAATGAAGAAAAAAATGCAATTATTATTACGTATTACGATAATTTATATGCATAGAGCAAATAACTACACCAAAATCGAGTAGTTAATACATTACTTTATTTTGATAGAAATAATAGGATGGTCCATACCAAAACGGGCGCAATAAAAAAAAGAACTCGTTTTTTTTATTAGTTCGTTTATTCATAATCATTAACTAATTCATGATAGAACTGATTATACTCCATTCGAATAAAAGATATTTTTTTTCTTTGTAGAAAACGCTAGAATATCCCACACTTTTCTTTCAATACCAGGGAGAAGAAATAGAATTAAAAGAAAAGACGAAATTACTAAGATAACTTTTAGAAAATCATGTATTCTTTGATTAACTACTAGTTTAATTCAAATTTTTAAATCCAAAAAATGTGTACTCGTTCTTTTCTTTTGAGTTTGACCAACTAATAAAAAACTAAAGTAATTTCAGTAATTTGGAATTTGTTAGGTAAGGATTGGTTTTTTTTGAACTTTTCGGTGTATTTTGTTACATGTATAAATATAGCACGACGAAAATAGACAGAGATAGAAAAAAAAGAAAAAATGGAATTGTTTGACCAATAGATGTCTTTCACATTCAACTAGAGAAATGAATAACTTTTTTTCAAATTTTTAATGGCAGTTCCAAAAAAAAGTACTTCTATATCAAAAAAACGTATTCGTAAAAACATTTGGAAAAAGAAGGTATATCGGGCAGCGTTGAAAGCTTTTTCCTTAGCGAAGTCTCTTTCTACCGGGAATTCAAAAAGTTTTTTTTGTACGACAATTAAATAGTCAAACACTAGATTAACTAATCTTAATCTGAAAATGGTACTTTTTTTTTTTAAAAAAAAAAAAAAAAGATACAAGGTTTCACTTTTTTTTGAATATGTTTTATCCGGTGGGGATTCTTATTTTCCTCATCGGTACAATTATCTGTCATATCATCATAATAAATAATAAAATTACAAAAAAAGTTTTTTCTTAGACAAAATGTTCAGTTCAGTCCAATATCGAATTAGTTTTCGAAATCCTAAATAAAATTCTTTCCATGACGAAAAACCAACCTAAGGCCTAAGGGTTAATATAAAGCTCTACAAATAGTTAAATAAAAAAATTTTGAATGTCACGCTGTACTGTGATCCATAAAAAGACTTTTTTTGTTCATTGATAAAAAAAGTGCATCTTCGATTTATAAAATCAGATAAATGAGAAATGAATTTTAAAATTAAAAAATGAAATGATAATAAAGATTTTTATGGGGAACGCTTCAATCCATATTGAAACGAGTTTTTTCTCATCACTTTGAATGAAAATGAAAAAAAAATATTGAATTGACTCCTTCAATCTCGACGATTAAATAATAATAGATTATTATTATTTCGAGTACGCCGCTATGGTGAAATCGGTAGACACGCTGCTCTTAGGAAGCAGTGCTAGAGCATCTCGGTTCGAGTCCGAGTGGCGGCATGGCATCTTCTAAAACAAATGGAATAAGTCCTATAATAAATTCAATTCCTGATTTCAATTCCGTAGAATTGGTTTACCCCACTTTTTCATTTTAATAAAAAAAAATTTATGATATTTTCCACCTTAGAACATATATTAACTCATATATCCTTTTCGATCATTTCAATAGTAATTACTATTTTTTTGATAAGCTTATCGGTCGATGAAATCGTAGGACTATATGATTCGTCAGAAAAAGGCATGATAGCTACTTTTTTCTGTATAACAGGCTTATTAGTCACTCGTTGGATTTATTCGGGACATTTCCCGTTAAGTGATTTATATGAATCATTAATTTTTCTTTCATGGAGTTTCTCCGTTATTCATATGGTTCCGTATTTTAAAAAACATAAAAATTATTTAAGCACAATAACCGCGCCAAGTACTATTTTTACCCAAGGCTTTGCTACTT